GAACCAGATTAGATTGTAGACATGAAAGAGTAAGAACTCAGCGGGGTAAGGCCCCACTGAGTTCTTACTCTTAGAGCGAGACTTTGATCTATTCAAAAACATATGTAACCTCAGTTAACATAATCCAAATATTCTATTTTAGAAATGACAAAATGGATCCTTATGCTCTGATGTTTCAAACCACTCTATTCTATTCTTTTTTTATTAAGTCTTTTTTTGTTTGAATTATTTTTCTAAGTTATAAGTTGAAGTGAATTTAAGGAGTTCTATTTGTTCAATTCTACCCGGAAAATAAAACAAGGAATAAGAATCTTTGGCAAATAGGAGACATGATTCTTTCGATACAAGAAAATCCTTTTCTTGTGTCGTCTTGTATCGAATCGAATAGACGATTAGGAAGACTAAGAATACTTTCTAGAAATCTCATTTTTCCCGTCCTCCTTGCCTTGTATTCTATTCCTTTCTATTTGTATACTTATTTTCTATCATTAGGAATGGTATACAAGTAATGAGTTTCAGACATCCCGCAAAATAAAAAAGAGTAAAAAAAAAAACAAAAAAAAAAGACTTATATAATTTTTTGAATCATATATCATTCTATCGATCAACAAGAATTTGGCACTTTTACCAACTTTATTTTAAGGAATCTCTAGATTTAGAAATTCATTTCGTACAACTGAACCTTTTCAAACTGTTTCTTTTTCAGAACCAAAAAGATTTGTGCCAAAATCACAGATGCCAAGAAGAAAAGAAGGCCTTGGACTCGTAATGGATCTTGAAGCACTATTTCTGCGTCTCCCTGACCAAAACCTCCTACATTTGGATTACTTGTTAATGGTTGATCAAGCTTGATGGATTCACCTTCTGAAACAAGAAGTTCTGGTCCTGGAGGTATAATATCAACCACTTGACGTCCTTCTGATGCATCAACTATGGTTATTTCATATCCCCCCTTTTCTTTACGTGCTATTCTGCTTACTATACCAGCAGATGTAGCATTATAAACTGTATTGTTACTCTTGCTACCATCAGGATAAATCTGACCCCTTCCTCTGTTCCCACCTACATATATGGGATATTTTAAGAAGTGAACGTCTTTTTTCGTCGCAGGGTCGGGGGAAAGAATAGGAAAGACGATTTCACTATATTTCTGACCGAGAACAGGACCTATCACAAGAATATTTCTTTTATTAGGACGATAACACTGAAAAGAAAGATTGCCCATCTTTTCTTTAATTTCGGGAGAAATACGATCGGGGGGGGCTAATTCGAATCCCTCGGGTAAAATAAGAACAGCTCCTACATTCAAAGCTCCTTTTTTACCATTAGCAAGAACTTGTTTCAGTTGCATATCATAAGGAATTCGAACAACTGCTTCAAATACAGTATCAGGAAGTACAGCTTGCGGAACTTCAATATCCACGGGCTTATTAGCTAAATGGCAATTGGCACATACAATTCGCCCAGTTGCTTCTCGTGGATTTTCATAACCCTGCTGTGCAAAAATGGGATATGCATTTGAAATAGATGCTCGAGTTATTACATATATCATGATCAATACATAAATGGATCGAGTCATCTGTTCTTTTACCCAAGAAAAAGTATTTCTATTTTGCATGGTCCAATCATTGATTCCCGGAATTTCTACAATAAATTTGATAGGTATCTAGGAGAATTCCCTATCCACAAGTTTGCCATTGTATTGATTGTACTGAAAGAATTGTACTATAGTATGAAGTATGAATACCTTGAAGTGAATAAGGTAGAAGTATAAAGAAAAAGATCTAATGAATTATTCATTCATTCATTGAATGATAAATTACTACAAGCGAAGGAGATACACGATTTAAAAAATGGAAGATCCAATATTTCACAATTGTATCTAGAATCACTGGAAAAGTGGAAACAAGACCAGATATAATCTGATCATTCTGAGCCAATCCAAAATCGCTGTAGATCGAACCAATCATTAGTTCCCAACCATGGGTCGAGTGAAATCCGATCCATAAATCAGTAACTAAAAGAATCAAAAAAGCTTTGATTGTATCACTTAAGTTATAGAGAAATTCCTGAATCCAAGAATTTAGAATGAAAAGTTCTTCATTACCCAGAAAAAAATAACCACTTAGAATAGCGAAACAGATTAGATTTGTAGAGAAATGCAAAATGATATGGAAATGAGATTCATTGTGTCTTTGGACCAATTGTATTGTTTCCTTGTGCATTCCTATACGAAGTCTTTGCATATGTGTTTCCGAGTACTCCTTTATCATCTCGTCCAACAGGAATAGTTCTTCTAATTCCAGAAATTTTTCTAGAACATTTTTCTCTTGAATATCATTCAAAAGGATTTCGGATTGCCTGGTATTCCACCAATTAATAACCCAAGTTTCTAGACATTTCTTAAATGAGAGAGAAATCCACCAGGGCAAAAAGAGTATAGACACAAGATATGGGAGGGAAGCCAATGCTTTCTTTTTTTTCATTCTGTATCCATGATGTAAATTGTTAATGAACCTGTTTCATTCGTCGATTCTATCTGAGATTTCTATGAAGCACGAATTATATAACAAGAGCCTATAACTCTAACAAGAAAACAAGAATAAGGTATCGAACCTATGGATCTTTTCCTATTTTTGTTTTTGTGTAAGAATTGAGTCTTTGGATCTAGAATAGAACATAGAAGAAGGGCCTTTTCAAATGAAAAAAAAAAGAAGTAAATATTCTTTCCATATTCCAGAGATCACAATTAGGCAAATTATAACCAATTTCCCCTTCATTTATTCCTTTCTTTCGATGAAGACTCGAAAACCCATTTGAACTAACGAATAGGATTTGGATTTAAAGACGAACCCTACCGGATCCTTTAATTCTTTTATTTCTATTTTGAATTCGAAAGATTTCACTGTCTAACCGCAGCGCGGGGATAGGGTATCAATTCAAAGGCCTAAAAAGAGGAATTATGTTTTACGAAAACAAAAGACATGTTAGGATATTTGATGAATCTATAATTATTAGACCTTTTACTAGTATAAAGAGTGAAGCTGGACGCCATGTGTATGCGTATACAAAATAGTTTTTGTGTACAAATAGTTTGTATTCTCCTTAATATATTTTATTTGATTAGTTATTAGTTATATTAGATTTTATTAATATTGTTCCATATACGTCCTCCTGCTTTTGAGATGTATTAAGTTCCTTCTCTCATGCTGAGATTTATTCTTCAGTTCATTTCAAAATACTTCAATGGGTACGCGCAAGAAATAGGCCAATTCGGCAGCTTTTTGTTCAATTTCTCGTGAAGTCAAATTCTCATCAGTACGGGTCAAGGGAATAGCTCCTTGGCCCCTGACTTCCATATAAAGGACACGACGAGGAAAAAGACCCTCTCTCACCTCCATTCTGATTGATTGGATATCTTTCAGAAAGAAACGAAGGAAGACGCGACGATTTATTCCAGGAAATCCCCAACGAAAAAGGGATATTATCCCTTCTTTTCTATCGAATTGGTCATAACCACTACCTACATTCCATGAAATTGTGCACCACAAATAAGAACTAATGAATAGACCTGCGATCCCATAAAAAGACATCACGATCCCTTGTGGAAAAAAAAGAATTTGCTGATACGGAAATACGGATATCAGATTTTTACCAAGATAACTGGAAGTTCCAACCACTAAGAATCCTAGCGAACCTAAAAAAAGGATACAGGCCCAGCAAAAATTACTTGTTTTTCGAGACCCCGTTATAAGTTCTATCCATATATGTTCTGATCGCCAGTTCATACTATACTAGATCCAGTTGCATTCGATTGGAATTGAGAGAATAATCCAAAAGGATTTGACTCGACTTTTATTGCTTGATCCCGAAGTAACTTTCATCAACTAGCAGCATTCCAACAGGAACTATTAGGAATAATTGGTTAGATAAATCGAGTTTCTATTTCAAATATTTTTCAAAAAAGATTTGCTGATCATTTTGAATTTAATCATTTAATTTATTAAGCTATAACCGCATATACATGCATTAATGCGTATATTATGCATTGGCATACATAACAAAACAACTCTTTCATTTGTTTTCGGAAAAGCCACATATCATATATCCTACCATATTACATTAAAAAAGTATCTGTATGATGATCCAGTTTTGAAATAAATTGATGAGATTTGGTCCCATCATATTTAGACAATCTTATTTCTTTGGACATAAAGAGATAAAGAAGCCATTGCGATTGCCGGAAAGACTAGGGCCACTACAGGAACAAAAATAGAGGGAAGGTTAAAATCTATCATAGAATGGGTACCTCAATTTCATATTTGTACCTATTATTATTATAATTATAAATATATCTTATGATAAGTCTATCTATTAGATAGAATATTAATATTAAGTATTTCATAATCAATAACGAATGTAGAACTCAATGAAGTGTACCTAATTCCTCTTTCTACACGAATATTTATGAGAATCCACTTTAATAAATTGGATTCTTCTTCTCCCATCCTTATCTTCATCGTCTTTCTATCTTTCCTTTCAAAACACCTTTTTTGTTTTGAAAGGAAAGATAGAAAAGAGTTTCTTATGAGTTCCCGACTTTAACCAATCTTATCCAACAAACAGGGATTTCTAGTGAAAAACGGGGGTTTTCGCTAAAGAGAAAGAACTTCTATATTCTTATTATTTGTTATTTGAATATTTCTATTTTATTTCTTTGATTTGAGATTTTTTATTTCTTTCTATTTTTTTCGATATCTTTTTTTATCTATTTTTCGTTGTTCTATATATGAATATGTCAAAAGGACGGAGAAATTTATTTTTATTTCCCGTATTTCTCGGAAGGAGAAAGAAATTATTTTTTATCTTGTCGATAGAGGGATGCTTATTCCTAATCAGGAAGAGAGGTAGAATAAAAAAGGGATCCGGGGCAAAAAATCATTATCCAAAACTTCTAACTCTTATTACACTTATAACGGATGTCTCCAAAGAAAACACCATCTTCTTAGTTTTATTTTTTTAATTATAATGAACTAAATGCGTATTCGCTACAAATAAAAATAACTGAAGCTAGTGCTATACTTCTATTTGAAAATGAAGAATTTCAATCTTTTTTTTTAATCTTGATTCAAGGGAAGGAAACCATGTAGCTGAAATAACTCATTCAGAACACCTTTTAAAGGATTACGTGGTACGATTGGGTCGAATAAGCCCTTATCAAATAAAAACTCAGTCTCTTGTGAACCTTCGGGTACTGTCTTTTTCAATGTTTGTTCAATTACTCTTTTACCCGCAAACGCAATGTAGGCATTAGGTTCAGCAATAATGATATCTCCCAACATACCAAAACTTGCTGTAACTCCGCCAGTTGTAGGAGATGTAAGGATTGATACATAGAATAACTTTTTATTTGATTGATAATCATATGAAGCAGAAGATATTTTAGCCATTTGCATCAAGCTCAAACTCCCTTCTTGCATGCGTGCTCCTCCAGAAGCACACACAATAATGACAGGTAGAGATCGATTAGTAGCATACTCGATCAAACGGGTGATTTTCTCACCTACTACGGATCCCATACTACCTCCCATAAACTGAAAATCCATAACTCCAATTGCTATGGGAATACTATTTAGTTGACCTACGCCCGTTTGAACAGCTTCAGTTAAACCCGTTTTTCTTTGATAAAAAGAGATGCGATCTATATAAGGTTCCTCCTCTGAATGAAATTCAATGGGGTCCATAGAAACCATATCTTCATCCATAGGCTCCCAAGTGCCAGGATCAATAAAGAGTTCGATTCTATCTGAACTACTCATTTTCAAATGATATCCGCAGTATTCACAAATATTCATTTTTGAACTAAAAAATTTTTTATAATTTAATCCATAACAATTCTCACATTGAACCCATAACTGTTTGTATTTTGTATTTATATCGAAATCATTAGATATTTCTCTTCTATTGAAATAACTGCTACTAGTTTTGATACTAGAATTTCCACTTTCAATACTACTTGTACTTTCCGTACAAACGGAACTAAAAAGGTAACTGTCGATACCACTGTAAATGTCACTATTGATTTCAAAACGAAGATAACTATCAATGCAACTATTAATGTGATTATTCCAATTAGATTGAGTATCATACATGGAATAATAATAGTAGTAATTACTACTATTAGACCCACTATTCAAATAACTAGGAAAAAGAATCTCTAGTTCACTCAAACTAGCATTGTCAATATCAAAAATCTGATTTTCAATATCAAAATATACAGAATAAGTGTCACCATTACTATTTCTAACTAAAAAAGTATGATCAGAGATCAAACTCCAAATATTCCTGCTATCAAATAAATAATTTAGATAATTAATATTACTGAAACTATAACTGTCCCAACTAAGAATCTTTTTCTCCGCATCATTTAGAATAGTTTCTTCACTTCCACTGGTATGTCCAAGAGCATCAAGACTATCATCCATTGATTTACTTAGTCCACACCTATGTTCTAACTTCTTGTTAGACAACATTGAATTGAACCAACATTTTTTCATAGATTCTTTCTGCCCCCTATTTGATAAAAACCTAATACTAATAGATGAATAGTCATTCGATGAAGAAAAAATCATTTTACTATTTTTTTCTTTTTATTTCTCATCAGAATTCAAATGAAGTATATGATCCAATCATTAAGATTGTTAATGAAAAACGTCCGGTGAATCATTTCAATATTATGATAGAGATTATGATAGAATCTTTTCCTCAAAAAAAGATATATGATATATAAAGACAGGTTTTTTTCATGTAAAACTTTCAATTCTCATCAAAAAGATACATAGTTGTTTCTTCCCATAAATTAAAAATGAATTCTCGTCTCGTAGAATCTCGTGTCATATAGTCAAATAAGAAAATGAGTTTCTATTACAACAGGGAACGAAAAAGACAATATACAGAATAGGGGTAGAAAGAATCCTTCCCTTGGCTTGATCTATGGTCTGAAACTAAAGAATATAAAATGATCCACCAATCCAATCCCAAGGATCCATAATTCAGCCTATGGCTCCAACAATAAATAATAGAATAGATAAGTTGTTTAGTCTTCCTTCGATCTTATCTTCTTATGTTTAGATTTTGTATATACTTGTATATCGTATTGTATATCGTAAGGTCTGTACATATAAAAAAAGATATATGCAAATACACAAAGACCCATAGTATAGGATTAGTATAAGATGTTTATACTTTATCCGATTCGGCCCAATCTTTCTTTTTTTTAGGAAAAGATTGGGCCAAGTTTCATTGCAATCAATTAGGAGAACAAACAGGAATTGCTAAATTATACGCGCTTATTTTATTTATTTATCTAGCTTATCCACTGGTTCGAACTCGAATGTGATCTCTTTCCATATTTCACAAGCAGCGGCTAACTCAGGGCTCCATTTGCTAGCTTCACGAATAATATCATTACCTTCACGAGCAAGATCGCGTCCCTCATTA